ACAAACCATTCGAGCTAAAATTGATTATTGTGCCTACGCAGTTCGAACTATCTATGGGGTATTAGGCATCAAAATTTGGATATTTGTAGACGAGGAATAATAAGAACTTACTTTACTTGTATTTAGTTCTATCTGGTGATAAAACAAAAAAGGCAAACTCTTTCATTCCTTTTCTGTTAAATAATAAAAAAAAAAAAAATGAACAATTCTATAAGGTTGAATAAAAATTCGATTAATCGTTTGATATAATTGCTATGCTTAGTGTGTGACTCGTTGGTTTTTTTAGGATTATAGGATTCAACAAAATCGACCGGCCCGTAGTACGAACTGATAACTATAGAACTAATAATCAACTCATCGCTTCGCATTATCTGGATATAAGGAACCAGTCAAGATATGATATATGAGTCATATCATTGTAGCAACTGAAATCTTTTTTGCATAAACACAAAAGAAAAACCAATCTGATTATGAGTTGTAAAGCAATAAAAGTATACAGATAAATGGAAGGGTGAGAGAAAGATAGGAAAAGAAATATCAATGATATATAATTCCAATATGTAAGGTCTATGAGTCATCTCATATAAAGGGAATGTAATAAAGCATCAATACTGATTGATCCATAATTAGACAAATCGGTGCATAGAAGAAAAAATCAAGAGCCCTGAGCCAATAAAGACTGAGAAGGTTGACTCAAGAAAAAATTTCATTCATTAATAAATTTCATTAAGGGCTCCGTTGTAGAATTCAGACCTAACCATTAATCGAGAAGTGGTGGGGACGACAGAACCTGTGAATGCATAAGATTCTATTGAAAACGAATCCTAATGATTCATTGGGTAGGATGGCGGAACGAACCAGAAACCTATTCATTTATTCTGAGAGGTCATGTCATAGACTAATCTTACAATTGAATGTTGAAAGAGTAAATATTCGCCCGCGAATTTTTTTTTATTTCTAAATTTTAGTCGATTCGATATGATAATACAAAGGAAAAAGAAAATAAAGATTCATTATAACGATAACGTTATATAAAAACGACATTATCTATAAGACGTGTTTAATTATATATTAAAACACAAAAAATTTAAAATTTATAATAGATATAGATTAGATAAAATTTAAAAGAATACCACGATTCCGTATATTATTCACCGTGTATATTATTTTTTAATTGTTTAATTCGCGAGGAGCTGGATGAGAAGAAACTCTCATGTCCAGTTCTGTAGTAGAGATGGATGGAATTGATAAACAACCATCAACTATAACCCCAAAAGAACCAGATTCCGTAAACAACATAGAGGAAGAATGAAAGGAATATCTTATCGAGGCAATCGTATTTGCTTCGGTAGATATGCTCTTCAAGCGCTTGAACCCGCTTGGATCACATCTAGACAAATAGAAGCAGGGCGGCGAGCAATGACACGAAACGCACGCCGCGGTGGAAAAATATGGGTACGCATATTTCCAGACAAACCCGTTACAGTAAGACCTACAGAAACACGTATGGGTTCGGGGAAAGGATCTCCCGAATATTGGGTAGCTGTTGTTAAACCCGGTAGAATACTTTATGAAATGAGCGGAGTAGCAGAAAATATAGCCAGAAGGGCAATTTCAATAGCGGCATCCAAAATGCCTATACGAACTCAATTCATTCTTTCGGGATAGGGATGTAGAAACAAAGGAAAGGGGTCTTTTGTATGAAAAAAAAATTGCAGGTTTTTTGTTTTGAACAAATAATATTTTTTTTTTTTTTTTATTTAGACCCTTGCATTGAAAACAAAAAAAAAAATCGATAAAAAAACGATATGATTCAACCTCAAACCCATTTAAATGTAGCGGATAACAGCGGAGCCCGAGAATTGATGTGTATTCGAATCATAGGAGCTAGTAATCGACGATATGCTCATATTGGTGACGTTATTGTTGCTGTAATCAAGGAAGCCGTACCAAATACACCTCTAGAAAGATCAGAAGTAATCCGAGCTGTAATTGTACGTACTTGTAAAGAACTCAAACGCGACAACGGTATGATAATACGATATGATGACAATGCTGCAGTTGTTATTGATCAAGAAGGAAATCCTAAAGGAACCCGAATTTTTGGCGCGATCGCCCGGGAATTAAGACAGTTAAATTTCACTAAAATAGTTTCATTAGCACCCGAAGTATTATAAGGGAAGGCCGTAATATAGTTATAGTATTTGGTATTTGAATGAAACCGATTAATTAGTAGATTGTTTATATATCACGTATATACCTTTAATAATTCAGAAATAAAGATAAATAAAAAAAGAAAAAGAGCATGTTGATTATATCAAAATTTGGGGGCAACAAAAATCTTAGTTTATCATGAGTAAAGACACTATTGCTGACATAATAACCGCTATACGAAATGCTGACATGAATAAAAAAAGAACAGTTCGAATACCATCTACTAACATCACTGAAAATATTGTTAAAATCCTTTTACAAGAAGGTTTTATTGAAAACGTGAGAAAACATCAGGAAAGCAATAAATATTTTTTGGTTTTAACACTACGACATAGAAGAAATAGAAAAGGATCGTATAGAACTGTTTTAAATTTAAAACGGATCAGTCGACCCGGTTTACGAATATATTCTAACTATCAAAAAATTCCTAGAATTTTAGGCGGAATGGGGATTGTAATTCTTTCTACTTCTCGAGGTATAATGACAGACCGAAGGGCTCGAATAGAAGGAATCGGCGGAGAAATTTTGTGTTATATATGGTAATCTTTCTGATAGACGAATTATACGAAGAACTTTCATATTTGTGAAAAAAGAGAAAGGACAACTTTATAATATTACCCCTCTTACATTAGTTGATACTTCAAAGCGGTTTTACCGGGAATGAAACAAAAAAAGATTCATGAGGGTTTAATTACTGAACAACTTACCAATGGTATGTATCTTCCGGGTTCGTTTAGATTTGAGATAATGAAAATATGATTCTGGTTTTTGTTTCGGAAAGGATTCGACGTTGTTTTATACGTATACTACCAAGAAATAGAATAAAAATTGAGGTAAGTCCTTATTTCAACCAAAGGACGTATAGTTTATAGACTCCAAAGCAAAGACTCGAATGATTCGGTGGTTTTTTCAATTTCAACATTCTTTCGTGGGGATACAATTCGAAGTTAAAAATTTCAAGAAACTTATTTTCTTCCAATAAATAGTAAGAAAAGGAATGACAAATATGAAAATAAGGGCCTCTGTTCGTAAAATTTGTGAAAAATGTCGATTGATCCGTAGGCGGGGACGAATTATAGTAATTTGTTCCAACCCGAGACATAAACAAAGACAAGGCTAATCTTTCTAAAGCAAAAAAGACTCTCGAAATCAAAAGTAACCGATGTACAGATGTACAAATAAATAAGTAAAAAAAAATAAGGATACGTTTTGACATGAAATGGATATATCCATATATCTCTGACTTATATTTATGAGATGATAAAATATGGCAAAACCTATACCAAAAATTGGTTCACGTAGAAATAGACGTATTGGTTCACGTAAGAATGCGCGTAGAGTACCAAAGGGAGTTATTCATGTTCAAGCAAGTTTCAATAATACGATTGTGACTGTTACAGATGTGCGGGGTCGAGTAATTTCTTGGTCCTCCGCCGGGGCTTGTGGATTCAAGGGTACAAGAAGAGGTACACCATTTGCCGCTCAAACCGCAGCAGGAAATGCTATTAGGACAGTAGTGGATCAAGGTATGCAACGAGCAGAAGTCATGATAAAAGGCCCGGGTCTCGGAAGAGATGCGGCATTAAGAGCTATTCGTAGAAGTGGTATACTATTAAGTTTCATACGCGATGTAACCCCTATGCCACATAATGGCTGTAGGCCCCCTAAAAAAAGGCGTGTGTAAAAATAAACATTGAAGAGATTTCAAGAGAAATAAATAATTCAATGATTTGATCAAATAATATACTATGGTTCGAGAGAAAGTAACAGTATCTACTCGGACACTACAGTGGAAGTGTGTTGAATCAAGAGCAGACAGTAAGCGTCTTTATTATGGACGCTTTATTCTGGCCCCACTTATGAAAGGTCAAGCAGATACAATAGGAATTGCGATGCGAAGAGCTTTGCTCGGAGAAATAGAAGGAACATGTATCACACGCGCAAAATCTGAGAAAATACCACATGAATATTCTACCATAATAGGTATTCAAGAATCCGTACATGAAATTTTAATGAATTTGAAAGAAATTGTATTGAGAAGTAATCTATATGGAACTCGTAACGCGTCTATTTGTATCAAGGGTCCTGGATATGTAACTGCTCAAGACATTATCTTACCACCTTCTGTGGAAATCGTTGATAATACACAGCATATAGCTAACCTAACGGAACCAATTAATTTGTGTATTGAATTACAAATCGAGAGGAATCGCGGATATCGTATAAAAACGCCAAATAACTTTCAAGACGGAAGTTATCCTATAGATGCTGTATTCATGCCTGTTCGAAATGCGAATCATAGCATTCATTCTTATGTGAATGGGAATGAAAAACAGGAGATACTTTTTCTCGAAATATGGACAAATGGAAGTTTAACTCCTAAAGAAGCACTTCATGACGCCTCCCGGAATTTGATTGATTTATTTATTCCTTTTTTACATGCAGAAGAAGAAAACTTACAGTTAGAAAACAATCAACACAAAGTTACTTTGCCCCTTTTTACTTTTCATGGTAGATTGGCTAAACAAAGGAAAAATAAAAAAGAAATCGCATTGCAATATATTTTTATTGACCAATCAGAATTGTTCCCCAGGGTCTATAATTGCCTCAAAAGGTCCAATATACATACATTATTGGATCTTTTGAATAACAGTCAAGAAGATCTTATGAAAATTAAACATTTTCGCATAGAAGATGTAAAACATATATTGAACATTCTAGAAATATAAATAGAAATATAAAAGCATTTCGAATAAATTTTAATGGGTTATTTAATTTTTTTTTCT